TCTGGGTTTGGAAAAGTGCGGATTTTCAAGAAAGGGAATCCTATGATATGCTGGGAATCCTTTATGATAATCATCCACGCCTGAAACGTATCTTAATGCCTGAAAGTTGGATAGGATGGCCTTTACGTAAGGATTATATTGCCCCTAATTTTTATGAAATACAAGATGCTCATTGAATAATCAGAAACGAATCTTCACTTCTACAACTCCAGATATTCAAAGAATTTTTGTACATTCTCTTCGAGATCAAACATAGTAATTGAAGTTTCATTCACATATTATTTTTTTTTTAGTTATTGGGTGGGCTAAATAAAATAAATACTAAAAAAAAAAAAATTAGAGGATTCATTGAGATTCTCAAATTTTGAAGATACTTTTTCGAATGAGCCGAGCCACTAGGATGAAACTAAAAGAGTTCCGCATTATGAACTATGTACCGCGCACATCACTTAGATGGGCTATAGAAAGTAACATAGGAGGAAATGAAGAAATAGAATCTGAAAAAAATATAGAAGGAAATGAAAGAGGATCATATTCTATTTGTACTGTATCTGAAATGAACTTTGGCTATTCCCATCCCTCAACTCCTCTAGACTATACTTTTTCTCTTTCAACTAACTAATTTAGCCTTTCGAATATGTATAAAGTATTAACGTTTTTTTTGAACAAAAGGAGACACAGTATGAACAAATAAAAAAACAAGAGGAAACAAAATGGAATTCTTTTGTATACTTTATATACATATGATATATATAAGGGGTATATCTCCGACATTTAGATGGATAAATATGTATCATGATTTATACTATTAATGAATATGTATGTCGACCCATATCAATTAATTTTTAGAATATATACTCATACAAATTACTCATGTGCCAGGAACCAGATTTGAACTGGTGACACGAGGATTTTCAGTCCTCTGCTCTACCAGCTGAGCTATCCCGACCATTCACGACGCATCATCCTCATTTTATTTTAATATAGGACTTGGGTCTATGTCAATTAGTCAATTAGAAAAACGAAAAAGTATTACAAAGTATTATACAGGATCTAATAGAATTTCTTGGATCTTCAAAAAGAAATTTTCAAAGTTTCAGTACAGTACAAGTAATGATATGTATTGTTAATTATTCAAATTAAATGGATTCCTTGCTCAAATCATTTGTACTGTACGCGTATCATATATATCACACACAAGTCTTGTGATAAGAAAAAAATTTTCGCTCAGATCCATTTGTGAAAGAAAAGAGTAGAATGAATGATAAATATAACGAATTTTGATTTGAATCGCTAACAAAATGATAAAATGAAAATAAATAATTAGGGAGTCAACCGGGTCGTTTTGGGGATAGAGGGACTTGAACCCTCACGATTTCTAAAGTCGACGGATTTTCCTCTTACTATAAATTTCATTGTTGTCGATATTAACATGTATAATGGGACTCTATCTTTATTCTCGTCCGATTAATCAATTATTAAAAAGATCTATCAGACTACGGTGGAGTGAATGGTTTGATCAATGAATATTCGATTCTTTTTTCAATTTTTAATCGATTCACAACAAGTCTTTCATTTTTCATATAAATATAAAAAAATACAGATTTGGGTCGTCATTAATCATTTTGAGATAGTATTTCAGTACTATACGTATGTATATAGGTTTATCCTTCATCCTTGCTGAAGTTTCGATGGAAGGATTCCTTTACTAACACAATGCAGCCAACTCCATTTGTTAGAACAGCTTCCATTGAGTCTCTGCACCTATCCTTTTTTATTTTCGGTTTATGAAACCCTTGTTTATTTTCATAAAACAGGATTTGGCTCAGGATTGCCCATTTTTAATTCCAGGGTTTCTCTGAATTTGAAAGTTCTCACTTGGTAGGTTTCCATACCAAGGCTCAATCCAATTAAGTCCGTAGCGTCTACCAATTTCGCCATATCCCCTCTTTTTTTTTGATGTGATTAAGATCACATCATGATGCCGCCCCCCCCTTTTCTTTCATTTCTATTATGCTGGACCGGTTGAATTCATTAGATACCGGTTCCTATATTGAAAAGTTTTTTCTACTATTTGATTTCTTGTATATTTTCTTTCATCTCTATCGGAGACCCGTATTTGGTCCAATCAGAAATGATTCTATCATTTCTATATCATCAATTCAATATAGATCGCATAACATATATATTATAGTATAATATATATTTATTATACTTATATATGCCCCTATTTCTACCGTTTTTAGCGTGAAATTTTAAATACTTGAACGGTCTATTCTTTTTTTTTTTTTTTCGTCTTAACTTTCACCTTTCCGAATGAAACCAGAGGAGTGTTTCATTATGATCTGGATTGCGCTTTTATCTTTCATGTTATTCTTAGGGCAGGCCTTCTATAACATAACAAAAAAAAACATTATAACATAACAAAAAAACGAAAAGGAAGATTTGAGTATTATTAATTAAAATTAATAGCCATAACTAAAACTAATAAAATGGCTATAACTAACCATTCCGTTAATTTAGAATTAGAAGAGAATTCAAAATAAAATTATTTATTAATTAAATATGAAATTATTTCGAATTATATATAATAAATAATAATATTATAAGATTGTAATATACAATAAATATAGAAATAGCAATAAATATAGAAATAGAATAAGATTCTAAACTTAATTACATTACTTTACTCGATTTTATTTAAAATGATATATTAAAATATATTGTCAAATTAAATGAAAATGAAATATATATATTTCTATATATAAAATATATATGATCCATTATGAAATATAATAAAATTATGTAATAAAAAATAGTAAACATAGAATAGTAAAAAAAATCTTACCATCTAATTAAGCTAATTAAGATATTTATTATTGATAAACATATATTTGAGAAATAGATCCAAATTTTATATCGCGATATTTAATAATATCGCTATATTAATAGGTATGTTCTATAATATTCAAATATCCAATATGTTTGGAAATTCTAAAATTCTATTTTCTATTCTTCCTTATTTTATTTTCTATTCTTCCTTATTTTTGATATTTCTATTTTTCTATATATCATATTTCTTATGAAATAGCTAAGAATGAACAGTTAATATCTCAGTAGTTTACTAAATTAGTATACGTGTACAATTTATGTTATGTGAGCCCGCTTAGCTCAGAGGTTAGAGCATCGCATTTGTAATGCGATGGTCATCGGTTCGATTCCGATAGCCGGCTTTTCTCCGTTTGTTTGATTTTTGATTTTTTACATAATTGATAATGTGAAATCAAAGCGAAAAACTTCTTTCCCTTTTCCCAAGGGTCACCCTATCATCTCGTAGGAACTTCCAATTATGAATAAAAATGGGATTGGAGGAGTTCGGTCTCTGTAGAACAAATCAATCAAGAAAAGAACCCTGAATTTTTTTTATTATTATTTTTTTTTTTATTATTATTTAAAATTCTTTTTATTTATATAATACAATTATTTATATACAATAAGGTCCGGATATTGATACAATTCCTCTAATTATTCTTTGTAATACAATACTTCAGTAAATTTCGATTAATTTATCATATTTTAGTTTAGTTTTAATTTTGTTTTATGAAATTTCATAAAAAAATAAGGAGTCTTTATGTCACGTTACAGAGGGCCTCGTTTCAAAAAAATCCGTCGTCTGGGGGCTTTACCGGGACTAACTAGTAAAAAGCCTAGAGCCGGAAGCGATCTTAGAAACCAATCGCGCCCCGGAAAAAAATCTCAATATCGTATTCGTTTAGAAGAAAAACAAAAATTGCGCTTTCATTATGGTCTTACAGAACAACAATTACTTAAATACGTTCGTATCGCCGGAAAAGCCAAAGGATCAACAGGTCAGGTTTTACTACAATTACTTGAAATGCGTTTGGATAACATCCTTTTTCGATTGGGTATGGCTTCGACTATTCCTCAAGCCCGCCAATTAGTTAACCATAGACATATTTTAGTTAATGGTCGTATAGTAGATATACCAAGTTATCGCTGTAAACCCCGAGATATTATTACAGTGAGGGATGAGCAAAAATCTAGGGCTCTGATTCAAAATTATCTTGATTCATCCCCCCGCGAGGAGTTGCCAAACCATTTGACTCTTCACCCATTCCAATATGAAGGATTCGTCAATCAAATAATAGATAGTAAATGGGTCGGTTTGAAAATAAATGAATTGCTAGTTGTAGAATATTACTCTCGTCAGACTTAACCCCAACTAAAATAACAAGGGTTCGGACAATTTTGACCTCTCCATTTTGGCTTAAGTAAAGGGACCCGGGGTAAGTAAGGTAAGGGGTTTGATCTGGGGATTTTGATCTCATTCATGTATCATAGATCGGTAGGGGATTTTCATTCCTTGTCCATTTTGCCCAGTATTTTTCGTACCACAGAAGATTTGGATTAGGAATACATAATCGATATCAAAGAAAAGAAAGGTCTAACTGTTGGAGTATACATTCTTATTTGATGCATTGCAGTCAGTAACATTGGTGAATTAGGTGAAGAGTACGGAAAGAGAGGGATTCGAACCCTCGGTAAACAAAAGTCTACATAGCAGTTCCAATGCTACGCCTTGAACCACTCGGCCACCTCTCCTACATAATGATTATGGCCAAAAAACCGAGTTAATAGTGAGTCATTCATATTATTTTGGATAGGTATCTACATTGAATTAAAATTATTAAAAAATTGAACTCTAAAAATAGAAAACTTTTCATCAAAGACAAATCCTTCCGCATAAATCTTTTTTGTGAAAAATTGTAAAATAAAGATATATCTATTCATGTTTGCGAAGATGGGGTTTCCGCCCTTTCTAATATTTATACCGGATTTAATCTCTCAATTGAAACGAATTCAACGATTGATCCATTTTTTTAGACTGTGTTTAATGGATATCTTTAGATCATTATTCAATTTTCATAAAAATTCTAAAATGCCTTTCCAGTTTTAGATTTTTCAACAACAACTCCTTA